GACTTTCCCCACCTCTTCGCTGAAAAAAAAAAAAAGAATAGAAAGCGGGTAGCGGGAATCGAACCCGCATCGTTAGCTTGGAAGGCTAGGGGTTATAGTCGACGTCGATTCAGCATTTTGAACGTCTCTAATTCAAAACCGAACATGAAACTTTGGTTTCATTCGGCTCCTTTATGGATATGGATGTGAACAAAATTACAAAAAAAAAATTCTACCCATAACATCTATGTCAACTTTTGTCTGACTACTGATTGCTTTCTAGATGATCCCTCTAGAAGAGAGTAATTCTAACAATCTTTCTAGTTACTTCGTTCTCTATTTTTATTTGAGGCGGTCCTGAGGAAAGGGATTTTGTTTCCACCGAGCTAAAAAACCAGGTCGATGCCTCTAGTAAACCAGAGTCATCATTTAATAGCTATTTTGATTCAATTTTTGATTTGTAAAGCCAAAATTGAAGATTTAGTTACGATTAGAAACCTACTTTCTATCTTCATCCATGGATCCCTTACTCATACTGATTCAATTGGAACTATTAATCCAATTCCAAAATTATGTTTCGTAATTTCATAATCCAATTTCTCACTTTCTAAGTGATCCTTGGATACAAATCACGAGAATGTATAGGTTTTCTCGAATCCGTGATTGAGAGGTAAAGGAGTAAATCCTTTTATTTTTGCAAATAAAGTTTTTGGTCGGAATACGAATCAAACCGAAAACAACGACCCTTTAACTATCAAAGGGGTAAAAAAACGAATCACACTTTTACCACTAAACTATACCCGCTACAATTCGATTATTGTATACAATTCGACCTTTTGTCGAACCGGAAAATGGGGTATAATAAGATGGGATCATCAAAAAATCATAAAATTTAAAGTATTGACCCTCCTTTCTTTTTCGTTTTCGCGGATGGAAATAGTCCTCCTTCTTTTTTTGTTCGTGCTTAAATATTTCCTATTCACTTTTTTATATTTATAAATTTATATAATACTAAGCATTTTTGTTTTCAAATCAGATAAATGAAAAATCATCATTATTTTTCTAGAATTAGTTGGAACAAAAAGAGGCCCGGCTGGGGGTACTGACCAGGCCAGGCCGTGTCAATAAGAAATAAGAAGGGTCTTTCGAACAAAATATGAAGGGGCCACTTTTTTTTTCTTTATATTGTTGGCACTTTTGAGCCCTTTTCTTTATTTATCGAAAATAAATTACTGATAAAAATTGATAAAAATTGTACATATCTATAGAATCGAGAAAGAAATACTCCTTATTTTATGTGTAATCTAACCTAATTTTCAATTAGGAGAGATGGCTGAGTGGACTAAAGCGGCGGATTGCTAATCCGTTGTACGAGTTATTCGTACCGAGGGTTCGAATCCCTCTCTTTCCGCTTCCCTTGATGACTTTTTTTTTTTCAAATTTGGCAAATCCTTTGTTTTTATCTAAACAAAAAATCCGAAGAAAATAGAAAGGAAAAACCCTTATTCTTCGCGCCCAGGATTACGTCCAGGATCATTAGATAGGAATCCAAAGATGAAGAGAGAAACAAAAAATATCACTACTGTGTAAACGAAGAGTTTGAGAGTAAGCATTACACAATCTCCAAGATAATTAAAAAAAAACGAAAATAGATCCTCCATTTTTCTACCACATATCCTATTTGGATATCAAGAACCGAGTTTCTTTCTAGAAAAAATCACGAACTTTCTAGGAAATCTAGGAAATTTGTAAGAATTTTTCAATTTAAATAATTTAGATTTCAGATTAAGGATCTTAGCGAAAACTTACAGCAGCTTGCCAAACGAAAGCTAAGAGAAAAAAGAACACGGGTATGACTGGCATAACATCTACGACGGGGTTCAAAAAAGCGTAGGCCTCGGGCAATTTTCCGAAGAAAAAACTACTTGAATAAAAGGCAGAATTAAGACAGATACAGATCAAACTAAAGATATTAAGCATAACAGACATTTTGTTCTTGGAGATAATTGCATTTTGATTGAGTTATTGATATGATATAAGGGAAAATTTAGGTAGACAAAAAATCCTTCTTTTCTTTTGAACTCACCCAATCAAAAACCTCCAATTCTCAAAAGAGAATAGAGGAAATCATACTTTCATACAATATCTTAATTGAATTATATCTAATGATCAATAAATTAAGTTTAATTCTATATTCAAAAAAATCCTAGTAATTAGTAATAATCTAAATATCTATAGAATAAATTAGATTGGAGTTGACAAATAACGAATATTATATTAATTTATATTAATTAAAATTTTAATTAATTAAAATTTTAAATGAAAAATATTTCAAAAAATATTTAAATATTAAATAGTAATTACTAATTATAATTAATTATATAATTATATACTAATTAATTATATACTAATTAATTATACTTTATAATTATACTTTATTTAGTAGTATCGAAAGTAGTATCGAATAGAAATCGAAATGGGGCGTGGCCAAGTGGTAAGGCAACGGGTTTTGGTCCCGGCATTCGAAGGTTCGAATCCTTCCGTCCCAGAGCATATTCATTATGTTAGAATAGAATAAAGATTTTTTTGAATGGGGTAAAGTCTAATGTTAGCTGGAATTTCTTTCTTTTTCTTTTTTTTATCTTTTATGCATGAATCATATCTTTATTGAATCGAGTACAAATGACACGCAAATGTAATTGACTCTATTTCTGATCCAGGTAAATGGGGAACATGGGTTCCAAGAGTTGGAATTTTTTAAAAAGGGGGTCTTTTCATCCTATGCCCAATCCCATCTTGTTTCGGGAAGTTAGTTATTTAGAAAAGCATTCCGTCCCATATTTTTTTTTTCTATTTTATCAATATTTGGATTTTCAAGGATCCTATCTATTATTTCTTATCCTAGAAACAAAATTTTTAGGAATTTTTATATAGATTTCTTAATTCTAACTATTTTGGTACTAATCAAATTCAGTCAAAGTCAATAGGATTAATTCTCCTAAGGGGTTAGGCTAAAATAAAAAAGGAGCAACTTAATTTGTTAATTTGGACTTGTTGGAATTTGTACCTAGCCAGTCCGCATCCCCGATCATAATTCCCATTTTTTTCTCTTATGTCCCATTAGTCCTGTAGTACCCCGGGGGCGAATGCATTAACCGAAGATATTCAAATTTCTGCGTCTGCCTGAATTGCATTAACAAAAAAAAATTATATATGTTATATATGTAATTATATATCCATCCGATGTATTTTCTTTGAATAAGTATTTCGTGTTTGGCCCTAATAAATAATTGTAAATTTACGTAACACTTAAGAGGGAGTGTTTTATATCTTTTATTATCTTTTATTCACTTTCTATTCTATTATGTATGGCAAGATTGGATTAGCGAAATCTTGCTGAACTACACAGCTTAAACAAAATAACATAAAAAATGAGGAAATGTTTAACGTATATGTATCCTTCTATTCTATTTTTTTTCTATTTTTGTGAAAAAGGTTTTTGATCCCCCCGATTTGAAATTTTTAAATAAAAATAGAAAATATTTACCCCTAACCTTTAATCTATTAATCTATTATTAAATAGAAATTCTTTAAATTAAGAGGACTTGCTAAAACTTATTCAGAAAACTCTTTACCGATTTATAGCTATATTCTTTATATACCGATATATAACTATATATAAAATCTCTATTGTATTTATAGAACAATTTATAGAACAAAGGGATATAGATTACGATGTCTACAAACCAATGACTATTCATGATTCCATGATTGAATCAATTCCATACTGGGTCCAAATTACAAATTAGAAGAATGTTATGGTAAAACTTCGTTTGAAACGATGTGGTAGAAAGCAACGTGCGACTTGAAGGACATGATCCATTGTGGATTCTTTCTTATATCCACCATTTTCGATTTGTATAGTAATGAAGGTGCTCTTGGCTTCGACATCCGTTGGTAACCTAAATAGTCCATGATGGAGCTCGAGTAGAAAGTATTAATTCATTTCTCAGGACAAGAATCTAGGGTTAATGCAAATCAATAAATTGGAGCAACTTCGTGAATATATCTTCGATATAGAAATGGAAGGGATCCTATTCGAACAAGTTTCCAATTCAAAAGGAAAATTTGTTGGAATTAATCAAACCGTTTCGATCAAAAGAAGGAATTTAGTGTCCGTAGGATTCTTTGATAGAAGGAAATAAAAAAAAAAGGGGTATGTTGCTACCATTTTGAAAGGATTAAGAAGCACCGAAGTAATGCCTAAACCCAATGATTTAAAACAAAGATAAAGGATCCCAGAACAAGGAAACACCGTTTTAATCGTCTCACTAACTGGGCCAGACTTAAGAATCCAAATATATTTTAACCGAGACAAACACAAAAGGGGGTAAAGACTACTCAATAAACGAAAGATTCTATTTTGAATTATTTGAGAGTTATCCAACTTGAGTTATGAGTAAGAATGGTTTTTTTTTTCTTTTTTAGGAAAGAAGAAGAAAAAACAGACTTAAACCCCAGTCTAATTAATTTGATGATTTTATAGAACCTTTTTTCATTTATGGAATTTATTCGAATTCCATACCATAGATAAAACTTCAAATCCAATTCTTTTTTTCTCGAGCCGTACGAGGAGAAAACTTCCTATACGTTTCTAGGGGGGGTGTATTGTTCATCTACATCTATCTCAATGAGTCGTCTATCGAATCGTTGCAATTGATGTTCGATCTCGAAGAGAAGGAAAAGATCTTCAGAAAGTAGGTTTTTATGATCCGATAAAGAATCAAACTTATTTAAACGTTCCTGCTCTTCTCTATTTCCTTGAAAAAGGGGCTCAACCTACAGGAACTGTTCAGGATATTTTAAAAAGGGTGGGGATTTTTAAGGAACTTTATCCTAATCAAACGAAATTCAATTAAGGAAATACAAGAAAGGGGGGCAGTTTTTTGTATATAACTTTGGATAACCTTTCTCTACTCTTTTTTATTACCCCCTCTTTTTCCTTTTCCTTTCTATTCGTA